TTTTTTCTACTAGGTAACTTATGCATGAAGATAGTAAATTCGGTCGTTGTGGTCGGACTCTATTATGGATTTCTGACCACATTCTCCATAGGGCCCTCCTATCTCGTCCTTCTCCGAACTCTGGTTATGGAAGAAGGAGAAGAAGGAACCGAGAAGACGGTAGCAGCAACAACAGGTTTTATTATGGGACAGCTCATGATGTTCATATCGATCTATTATACGCCTCTGCATCTAGCATTGGGTAGACCTCATACAATAACTTTCCTAGCTCTACCTTATCTTTTGTTTAATTTCTTCTGGAGCAATCATTTTTATTATGGATCTACTACCAGAAATTCAATGCGTAATCTCAGCATTCAATGTGTATTCCTGAATAATCTCATTTTTCAATTATTCAACCATTTCGTTTTACCAAGTTCAATGTTAGCCAGATTAGTCAACATTTATATGTTTCGATGCAACAACAAGATGTTATTTGTAACAAGTAGTTTTGTTGGTTGGTTAATCGGTCACATTTTATTCATGAAATGTGTTGGCTTGGTATTAGTCTGGATACGGCAAAATTTTTATATTCGATCGATTATTCGATCGAATACGTACCTTCTTAATGTACTTATTCGAGCTATTAATGTACCTATTCGATCGAATAAGTACCTTAATGGAATTATTCGATCTAAGAGGTATAAGAAGTACAAGGACTCTGTGTCAGAATTGAAGGACCTTGTGTCAGAATTGAAGTACTTTGTGTTAGACTTGATAGATTCTATGGATCGAATCTTTAGTATTCTCTTATTTATTAGCTGTGTCTACTCTTTAGGCAGAATGCCGTCACCCATTTTTAGTAGGAAACTGCAAGAAACCTCAAAAACGACAGAAAGAGATGTAGAAATAGAAACAACTTTCGAAACGAAAGGGACTAAACAGGAACAAGAGGGATTCACCGAAGAAGATCCTTCTCTTTCCCTTTTTTCGGAAGAAAGGGAGGATCCGGACAAAATCGATGAAACGGAAAGGATCCGAGTGAATGTAAAGGACAAAACAAAGGATGAATTCCACTTTCACTTAAAAGAAGAAGATAAAGACCTCTTCTGGTTTGAAAAACCCCCTTTGAGTCTTCTTTTCGACTATAAACGATGGAATCGCCCATTGCGATATATAAAAAATTATCGATTCGAACATGCTGTAAGAAATGAAATGTCACAATATTTTTTTTATACATGTCAAAGTGATGGAAAACGAAGAATTTCTTTTACATATCCATCCAGTTTATCAGCTTTTTTTGAAATGCTACGACAAAAAATGTATTTTTATTTTTTTACAACAAAAAAATTTGTCTGTGATGAACTGGATAAATTCTTCTATGATGAACTGCATAATTATTATTGTTGGATTTATACCAATGAAAAAAAATGGAGGAGCCTAAGGAACGAGTTTAGAGATAGAATTGAAGCCCTAGACAGAGGATCTCCTTATCTGGATGTACTCGAAAAAAAGACTCGATTATGCAATAATAAAACTAAAGAAGAATACTTGCCTAAAATATATGATCCTCTCTTAAACGGATCCTATCGTGGAATAATTAAAAAATTTTATTTACCTTCAATCCTAAATGAAACTGCAGTCAAAAATTCGATAGAGACAAAAGAGACAAATTTTATAAATAAACTCAATAAAGTTCATAGTATCCTTCTTTTTAAGGGTAAGGAACTTAATGTTCATAATTTTGAAGAATTGTACCAGAAATTGGAAGGGAAAATAGCTACATTGGAAGAGAAATTGGTCCAGAAATTGGACCAGAAATTGGAAGAGAAATTGGGACAGAAAATATATACATTGGATAAAAAATCATTAGCAAGAGAATTGAGTCTTTTAATCGATGAATTTGCTGAAGAATCAACATCAAATTTGAAAGGAATTTCTTTATTTCCGGAACAAAGACGAATTGATTCAGACGATCCAGAAAAAGTTTTGAAATTTTTAATCGAAAGAGTCATAATTGATCCCATCATTCAAACAATATGCGATGCAGCCATAATTCCTCCCATGGAAAAAACAACTCGAAAAAAATCGATTGGAATAAATAAAAAAGTCCCCCGATGGTCATACAAATTATTCAGTGAGGTAGAACAACTCGGAAAAACTGCAACAACGGAAGAGGGGGAAGAGTGGATAGTAGATCATCAAATTCGCTCGAGGAAAGCGAAACGTATAGTTCTTTTTACGCAGGGTCCAGAGAATGCCGACCCTAGTATCAAAGCTATGACGAAGCCTGATGAAATAGAAGAAGTGGATATGATAGATTATCCCTATGAAGCGGATTTTCGGCGAGACATAATCACAGGTTCTATGCGTGTTCAAAGACGTAAAACCCTTACGGGGAAAATGTTTTTCTTATATCCGTATTCCCCACTTTTTTTCGACAGAGTAGGGTTTTATTGGGATGTTCTTTTCGAACCATTCATATTATCAGTAATTGAGATTTCCGACCTAATACAAGACATTTTTAGAAAGGGTATAAAAGGAAGCGTAGCAAAAAGAACAAAGAGGTTGAAAAAAAAAAAAAAAATGTACATGGAGGAAAACAAAAGCTACGAAGAAATTCAAAAAGAAGTCAATGAAATGGAAAAGGGGCGGGACGGGCAGACGGAAATGCAACGAATAGAAAGGACACGAGAAAAAATATCAGACCTCTATGATATCCTTATTTATGCTCATGGAATAAGAGCTTTTATTTTACTAATTCAGTCGAGGCTTAGACAATCTATTGTATTACCTTCATTGATACTAGCTAAAAATATTGTCCGTTTCTTATTACGCCAAGAGTCCGAGTGGGAGCAGGATATAAGGGAGATGAATAGAGAAGTGTATGTTATATGCACCTATAATGGTATGCCAGTACTAGAACCAGGAAGAAACGGAATTTTTCCTCCAAACTGGGCTACAGAGGGTATACAAATAATGATACGATTTCCTTTCCGTCTGAAACCTTGGCACCGATCTAAGATACGACCTTCTCGTAGGGATCCAAATCCAAAGCAGGAAAGTCCTGCTGCTTTTTTAACGATTTGGGGACTGGAAACTGACCGTCCTTTTGGTTCTCCTCTCGTAGGACTTGGTATTTTGTTTTGTTATTATTTTGGACCCCCTTTGAAAAAACTCCAAAAAACAATTATAAAATGGAGTTTTCGAGTTCTAAAAAGTTTCAAAGAAAGAACAAAATTCTTGTTTCTAAAGGTCCAAAAAGAACAAAAAAAATTGAGAGAGGATTCGAGTGAAATAAAAAAAGATTCTATAATCAATAATCAGATTATTCATGAATCATCCATTCAAACCCGATCTATGGATTGGACAAATTATTCACTGACAGAAAGAAAAATGAAAGATCTGACTGATAGAACAAGCACAATCAGAAATCAAATAGAAAGAATTACAAAAGACAAGAAAAATGGATTTCGAACTCTAAAGATAAATATTAGTCCTAACAAAACAAGTTATGGTGCTCAAAAATTAGCATCACTAAAAAATATTTTTCAGATATTAAAAAGAAGAAATGATCGATTAATCCGTAAATCACATTATTTTAGAAAATGGATCGTGGAAAGGATATACACGGATATCCTTCTAGAGAGCTTTCCATATATCATTAATCGTCTTACTAATAGTCTTTATAGGCCCATGATCATTATAAAACTTTTTAGTAAATTTCAAAAAAAAGATTTTTTTGATACAAAAGAGAAAAAGATAATTGAGCGTATTTCAACTATACAAAAAAAACTTTCACCTTCTCGTATTCGTCATAAGATTCAGACGAAGTCGGAGGTTTCTTTTAAATTATCCCTCGTGTCACAGGCCTATGTATTTTACAAATTATCACAAACCCAGGTTATTAACTTGTATAAGTTAAGATCTGTCTTTCAATATGACGGAGCATCTTTATTTCTTAAGAATGAAATAAAAGATTATTTTCGAAGACAAGGAATAATTTCTTCCGAATTAAAGCATAAGAAACTTCAGAATTCTGGAATGAATCAATGGAAAAATTGGTTAAAGAGTCATTATCCATACGATTTATCTGAGCTAAAATGGTCTAAATTAGTACCGCAAAAATGGCGAAATAGAGTCAATCAACATTGTAGGGTTGAAAATAAAAATTTAATCAAACGGGATTCATCTGAAAGAGAGGAAAAGGTTTCGTTATTGCTAAATAAAAATGATCGTTTTCAAAAAATGTATAGATATGATCTTTTAGCATATCAATCGATTTATTATGAAGATAAGAAGGACTCATATAATTACAACATACATAAACCGAAATTTGTTGATATGGGGGGGAGTATCCCTATTACTAATTTTATAAGAAAAGATTATTTTATGTATATAAAAAATCCAGATAGAAAATTTTTTGATACGAAAGGTCTTTTTTATCTCAAAATTAATAAAGATAAAGAAATCAACCCATCCAATCAAAAGGGTTTCTTTTCTTTTTTTGATTGGATGGGAATGAATGAAGAAAGACTAAATCGTCCTGTATCGAAGCCGATACCTTGGTTATTCCCACAATTTGAGTTATTTTTTAATGTATATAAAATGAAACCCGGGTTTATACCAATTCGTTCACTTATTTTTAATTTTAATGAAGATGTTAGTCAAAATAAAAATATCACTAAAAATAAAAAAGGGGATCTTATACTATCAAATGAAAAAGAAAACCAATATTTTGAATTAGAGAATCAAGAAGAAAAAAAAATCATAGGTCAAAGAGATCTCGCATCAGATGCCCAAAACCGAGGGAACCCTGAATCTGTTTTCTCAAACCAACAAAAATATATGGAAGAACTTTATACGAAATCAGATATGAAAATGGGTAGAACGAAAAATCAACCCAAAAGCATTTGGACTTGGGAAATAGACTTAGATGCGTTCATGAAAGGATCTTTTGCTTTGCAATTGAAATGGCTGCTGAGCCCTTTGACTATGGAATTATTCGATTATGCGCTGTCCGTACTTGAATGGGAAAAGGAAAGCAGAATGACAACAAAGTTTGGTTTCGGCTTTATTAAGAAGGAGGAGTTAACTCTGGATCCAATGCTAATCCGGGATTTTAATCTTTCAAAAATCCTAAAAGAGGGAATATTTATTATCGAACCAGTTCGTATACCTGTAAAACATAATGTAGAATTTATTATGTATCAAACCATAAGGATTTCTTTGGTTCATGAGATTAAACAAAAAAAGAATCAAAAAAGATACAGAGAAAATATGGATAAGAATCATTTTGAGGAATCGATTGCAAGACATCAAATGATGACGAAAAATAGAAAAAAAAATCATTATGATTTGCTTGTTCCTGAAAATATTTTATCGTCTAGACGGCGTAGAGAATTGAGAATTCTAAGTTGTTTCAATTCAAGGAATAGTAATTGTGTGGATAAAAATGCAGTATTTTGCAATGGGAACAAGGTAAAAACCTGTGGTCAATTTGTGGATGAAAGCAAAGATCTTGATAGAGATAAAATGAAATTAATTAAATTAAAATTCTTTCTTTGGCCCAATTATCGATTAGAAGATTTAGCTTGTATGAATCGCTATTGGTTTGATACTAATAATGGTAGTCGTTTCAGTATGTTAAGGATACATATGTATCCACGATTGCAAATTGATTGATGATACAATTGTCTTCCCCTACGATATATATCGGGTGGATAAATAGCTGCGCACATGCCTTGTCTTACATCCTTTTTTGATACATGAATACTAATTCAATGACGTATCAATTAGATCATAAAATGAATCAATAAGTAAATTCGGATTGATTCTTGTGTATACCAGATCAAAATACCTCGCATTATTATTACTGATCAGTAAAATTCATATTCGTAAAATAAAAATAGTAAATTAATAAAAAAATTGACGCATAGAATAAATACAAAAAAAGATAGGAGGAAATGCGACCCCCGCCTACATACTTGAGACCTTCTCCTAAAAAAAAACTTGCAACACCCAATACGTTTGGAGTTCCATCAATTACTCGTCTGTCAAAAAAATTAACTAGTTCGGACAATCCTCTTACACTTCGAATTATGTATATTGTATAAAAAGCATCTATGTAACCACGATGATGGGCCCAATTATATATTAAATTTTGAATTTTGTCAAAAAAAAAACCATTTGGATGCCTTTTGGCAAAAAAATTAATTACAACAAAATTTTGTAAGGACGAATAAATGGGTTTATATAAAAAAGACGCAATAACTATTCCAGAATAAGCTATACTAACCGAAAGGGTTGCATTTATCACAAATTCAGACCAATCAAAAATTTTTTGATTATTCAATTTTTGCTGTAAAAGGTTTACAGGTGGGGTTAACCACTTGGACAAGATATCCAAATCTATGCCTTCTTGATTGAAAGGAATTCCTAGGAATCCAATGAACAAAGTAAATAAAATCAATACAAGTAAAGGGAATAACATAGTATTACCCGATTCGTGAGGATATAGCGCAATTTTTTTATTGTTCCAATTATTAATAATAAGAAAGGATTGCATGGTTTTTTTTCTATTTTCGTGTGGATTCTTATAAAAACTTTCGTGATTTTTTGTTGGTAACAAAGGTAATAAAGGAAAATTTTTGTTAATAGGTTTCATTCCATCTTGACCCCATAAAGATATTGAATAGAAAGAACTACTTTTTTTTCCATTGTAATTTTGAAAATTAACGTTTAAATGACCCTCAAACGTAAGTAAATAAATGCGAAACATATAAAATGCAGTTAATCCTGCTGTAGCCCAGGCTATTATTGCGAAAGTTGGTGAATACAACCAAGTATCATTAAGAATTTCATCTTTGGACCAAAAACAAGCAAGAGGTGGAATACCAGAAAGAGAAAGTGTACCTAGTAAAAAAGCAGTTTTTGTAATTGGCACGTGTTTTTTTAAACCCCCCATAAAAACCATATTTTGGCTTTTATCTGGAGAATACCCAACAATAGCTTCCATAGAATGAATAATAGAGCCAGATCCTAAAAACAACAATGCTTTTGAGTAAGCATGAGTAATCAAATGAAATAAAGCAGCTCGATAAGACCCCATACCTAGAGCTAACATCATATACCCCAGTTGAGACATTGTAGAATAAGCTAAACTTCTCTTAATGTCTTTTTGGGCAAGAGCTAAAGTAGCTCCTAAAATTACTGTTATTATACCTATAAAAGCGATTAGATGTAGTATGGAGGGGATTACTATCAAAAGAGGAAAAAGTCGAGCGACAAGAAAAATCCCCGCAGCTACCATAGTAGCGGCATGGATAAGAGCCGAAATAGGAGTAGGACCTTCCATAGCATCAGGTAACCATACATGAAGGGGGAATTGGGCGGATTTGGCAACTGCACCGGCAAATAATAAGAAAGTACATACAGTTCCAACTAAAAAATGAACTTCATTGTTATAAATCGAGGTATTGAATATTTCGAACAAATCTCGAAATTCGAAACTGCCTGTTAGCCAATAAAGACCTAAAATTCCTAATAATAAACCAAAATCCCCTACACGGTTAGTCACAAACGCTTTTTGACAAGCATTTGCTGCAACCGGTCGTGTAAACCAAAAACCTATTAATAGATACGAACACATTCCAACTAATTCCCAAAAAAAATAAATTTGTATTAAATTAGAACTAGTAATTAAGCCAAGCATAGAAGTATTGAAAAAACTCAAATAAGCAAAGAATCTTAAATATCCTTGATCATGAGACATATAATTGTCACTATAAATAAGAACTAGAATCCCAACAGTAGTGATTAACAGTGACATAATAGAAGTAAGTGGATCAACCAGGTAACCGAATTCTAAAGAAAAATCATTATTGATGGTCCAAGACCATACAGATTGATAGATAGAACTGCTATTTATTTGCTGAATAGACAATTTTATTGAAAAAAGCATAACTATACTTAACAACAAAATACTAGGAAAAGCCCACATACGCCGAAGATTTTTTGTTGTTTTTGGAAAACCAAGAAGTCCCGCTCCGATTAACAAAGGAACTGTAAGTGGAATAAAAGGTATGATCCATGCATATTGGTATATATGTTCCATAAAAAAACTTGATTTTTGATTCATCGGCTCTTACCTCTTTTGAAAGAGATCAATAAAAAAATTACGATATGCGATAATAGAATTTATTTCTATTCAAAATAGAAATTATTAGAATAAGCATTTTCTTACTATTCAACTCAAGAAGTTCTCATTGGTCAAATGACCAAATAGTTATTAATGAAAGTAAATACTTAGTTATTAATTAAATAAACTATTGAAAACCCATTCAACTATTGAAACCTATCAATATAGATAATATAAAAAATTTATACCTTTCATTATTATTTTAATAAATCCATAGATAGGAAAATGATAACAAATTAGACCAAACAAAAAAGTGCGTAAGTCTGATACTAGTATGAATCACAAGATCTACTAAAATTCATAACCTAATTTAAATAGTTCCTATTTAAATTAGGTTATTCGGAATCAGTTATTAGTTCTCTGTAAAACTCTTTGATTGATTGTCTTCTAGTCCAATAAAGCATATTTTTATTTTTCTATGCTAGCCAAGACTTTACTTTTGACTTTACATAACATAAAATTAAAAAAATTGATAAAAGCATATCAAATTATGTTTATCTTAAACTAAATAACCAGTCTCATTTCAATAAAAAAATAATAAAAGAAAAAATGCCATGTATTTGTTAAAAAGAGTCAGGTTTTCCATTCGTTAAGTAGGTAAGAGCAGCTTACTTAACTCTTCGAATTTTTTTATTTAAAACCTTAGATGTGTTTATTCTATGACATGTAAATAAATTATGAAATACAATAAAAGAAAAGTCACATAAAAAATAGAAATCTAAAGTTTGCTTCTTGATTTTCTTTTTTATAGTACATCGTATTCTATAAATAGAAATTTGAATAAGAAAAACGGGAGTCTCTTATAATCTGATATGTAATTTGCAGATATTTCTAGTTTTTTTAGATATTTTCTAAAAAAAAGGACAGAAAGATCCCTTTGCTTTGAATAATAGATGTCTTTCACATCCAACTATAATAACGAATAATTCATTTTTGAATGGCAGTTCCAAAAAAGCGTACTTCAATTTCCAAAAAGCGTATTCGTAAAAATATTTGGAAAAGAAAAGGACATTCGGCAGCATTAAAAGCTTTTTCATTAGCGAAATCTCTTTCTACCGGGAATTCTAAAAGTTTTTTTATACGAAAAATAAGTAATCAAATGTTATAATAATCTGAATCGATCTGACTAAAAAAAACTTCTACAAAATTTCCTTTAGCATTTATATTCATAAAACATAAAAAAAGCAATCATTTAAATTTTAAATATAGAATTAATGCTTTGTATTCATTAATGCTTTTTTTTAACTAGAAAATTTCACTACCCTTCTTTTTTTTTTAGTATATTTTATCATTTCTGGGATGGGGAGTCTTACTTTCCCCATCAACCGGCTGGTTCCAATAGAAAATTAAGGTGAGTTTTATATCTATTATGGAAGAGCAAACAAAAATTTTTAATGTTTTATAGTTTATAAAAATATCGCCATTGAATTGACTCTTTCAATCTCGACGATTAAAGATAACTAGGCTATTATGATTTAAAACAAGCCGCTATGGTGAAATCGGTAGACACGCTGCTCTTAGGAAGCAGTGCTAGAGCATCTCGGTTCGAGTCCGAGTAGCGGCACAACTTTTTAAAAATTCTAAAAAGTAATCTAATAGTCCTAGACTGAATAATAATCACAATGAGATGAATTCTAAATTTTTATTTCATGATTTGTAATTGAGGGATCTCTTTTCTTTATATATATATATATATTCTTATGATACTTTTCACTTTAGAGCACCTTTTCAATCATATTTCCTTTTCGATCGTTTCAATTGTAATTACAATTCATTTAATCACTTTAGTAGGCAACGAAATAGTAGAACTAGATGATTCATTAGAAAAGGGTATGATACTTACTTTTTCCTGTATAACAGGATTGTTAGGTATTCGTTGGATTTATTCGGGGCATTTCCCGTTAAGTGATTTATATGAATCATTAATCTTCCTTTCGTGGAGTTTTTATATTATTCATATGATTCCTTATTTAAAAAAACTGAAAAAATTTGTAAGTGCAATAACAGCGCCCGGTGCTATTTTTACCCAAAGCTTTGCTACTTCAGGCTTTTTAGTTCAAATGAAGCAATCCACAATATTAGTACCCGCTCTCCAATCCCAGTGGTTAATGATGCATGTAAGTATGATGATATTGGCCTATGCAGCCCTTTTATGTGGATCGTTATTATCAGTAGCACTTCTAGTCATTACATTTCAAAACAATATAAGTCTTTTTGGTAAAAAAAAACTTTTATTAAACGAGTCTTTGTTCTTTGGGAAGATCCAATACATGAATGAAGAAAATAAAATTTTCCAAAGCATTTATCTCTTTTCTCTTAGAAACTATTATAGGTCCCAGTTAATTGAACAGTTTGATCGTTGGAGTTTCCGTGTTATTAGCCTAGGATTTCTCTTTTTAACCATAGGTATTCTTTCAGGAGCCGTATGGGCTAATGAAGCATGGGGATCATATTGGAATTGGGATCCAAAGGAAACGTGGGCATTTATTACTTGGACCATATTCGCTATTTTTTTACATATTAAAACAAATAGAAATTTGAAAAGTGAAAATTCTGCAATTGTGGCTTCTATAGGATTTCTTATAATTTGGATATGCTATTTTGGGGTCAATTTATTAGGAATAGGATTACACAGTTATGGTTCATTTATATTAAAAAGCACCTAAATTGCAGAAAGGACCTAACCTGACGAATACAACTAAAAGAACAGGGGATATCCCATATCAATATAAAAATAAGCAAGTCTCGTCGAGAACCATTTCAATCAAGTAGTATAGTGATTGAAATGGTTCTCGCAAACGTCAAATTATCCGATTGAAATTCTAATTAGTTTTTTTACGTTACGTAAAAAAGATAGTTTCAAATGGAAACTATCTATAAAAAAAATTAGATAGAATAGCTTCTACCTTCTCAACTGATAGTGAGAGAACGAAATCCGGGTAAATGCCAATACCTATTACTGGTAGAAAGATAGCGAGTGAAACAAATAACTCTCGCGGACCCGAATCAAAAAACGAAGAGTTTGCACTATTTAATAACTTGTATCCATAGAACATTTGGCGTAACATAGATAATAAATAAATAGGAGTTAATATCATTCCAATTGCCATGCCAAAAGTAATTAGGACTTTTGACATTAAAAAAATTTTTTGACTGGTAATTATTCCAAAAAAGACTATTAATTCGGCAAAAAAACCACTCATACCTGGTAACGCAAGAGAAGCCATCGAAAAAGTACTGAAAAGTGTGAATATTTTTGGCATTGAAATGGCTATTCCGCCAATTTCGTCGAGATAAACAAGACGTATTCTATCATAACTCGTTCCTGCTAGGAAAAAAAGAGCAGCACCGATAAATCCATGAGAGATTATTTGTAAAATGGCCCCGTTGAATCCCGTATCAGTTATAGACCCAATTCCTATAATTATGAAACCCATATGAGAAACAGAGGAATATGCTATTCTTTTTTTTAAATTACGTTGCCCCGAAGATGCTAAAGCTGCATAGATTATTTGTATTGTGCCTGCTATCATCAACCAAGGAGAAAATATAGAATGAGCGTGAGGTAATAATTCCATATTGATCCGAACCAATCCATACGCTCCCATTTTTAATAGGATTCCTGCTAAAAGCATACAAGTACTATAATGTGCTTCTCCATGGGTATCCGGTAACCATGTATGTAGAGGTATAATCGGCGATTTTACAGCAAAAGCAATAATAAATCCAATATAGAATATTATTTCTAATCCTACAGGATATGATTGATTAGCTAACGTTTCCAAATTTAATGTTGGTTCATTAGAACCATATAACCCGATACCCAAAACTCCCATTAACATAAAAACGGAACCCCCTGCAGTGTACAAAATAAACTTTGTAGCTGAATATAGGCGTTTTTTTCCTCCCCATACGAATAAAAGTAAATAAACGGGAATTAATTCTAACTCCCACATTAGAAAAAAAAGTAAAAGGTCGCGAGAAGAAAATAATCCTATTTGACCACTATACATTGCTAACATCAAGAAATGGAATAATCGGGAATCCCGAGTAATTGGCCAAGCCGCTAAAGTAGCTAAAGTCGTGATGAATCCGGTCAGTAAAACGGGTCCTATAGAAAGCCCGTCTATTCCCAACCTCCAGTGGAAATCAAAAAAGCGAATCCAGTTATAATCTTCAGCCAATTGTATTAATGGATCGTCCGGTTGGAAATGATAACAGAACACATAGATTGTTAGGAGGAATTCTAATATACATATACACATAGTATACCACCTAATTACCTTATTACCCCTATGGGGTAGAAAAAAAATTAATGAACCCGCAAATATAGGCAAAACTACAATTAAGGTTAACCAAGGAAAATAATTCGTGGTAAAGACAAAATACACTTGGACTAAAAAACCCGTACTCGAATAAGAAAAAAATAAGATATATATTTAATTTCGAGCGCGGGTTTTCGTCGGTAAACAAAAATAAAAAGGATTCAAGTGGAGTTTTATGGAACGTATCAATAAGCTAGACCCATACTGCGAGTTGTTTCATGCCATAAATAAACTCGAACACTCAAAAAATCGGTTGGACAGGCGGATTCGCATCTCTTACAACCAACACAGTCCTCTGTTCTTGGGGCGGAAGCTATTTGTTTAGCTTTACACCCGTCCCAAGGTATCATTTCTAATACATCTGTGGGGCAGGCTCGGACACATTGCGTACATCCTATACATGTATCATAAATCTTTACTGAATGTGACATTGGATCTATACCTTTTTGTTTTTGAATCTCATAAATTTCGATCTAGTATAACCCTGTATTGTATGTACATTAATTACATATGCAAAGACCAGACGAATCGATGATTCACCAGAATTTTTTGAATCAACTTATTTCTGGGTCGGTTTATAAAAGAGGTCCAAAATACTTGGATTTCTTACATTTTTGAAGATTCTACATACCCAGTAATATAATTTGAATTGATAACTACTCTTCAAATTTTTATAATAAAAAATTAATAATATACTACCTATTCAACAAATTTGATTGATTAATACGAGTTGATTTTCTGTTACGATAAATTGCCGAAACAATAGCCGGTCCAATAGCTGCTTCAGCGGCTGCAATAGCTATAACAAAAATGGAGAAAATGTTTCCTTTTAGTTGACGACTATCAAAAAAGTCAGAAAATGTTACGAAGTTAAGATTAACCGCATTCAAGATAAGTTCAAGACACATAAGAGCTCTAACTAAATTTCGGCTTGTGATTAATCCATAGATACCGATAGAAAATAAATAGGCACTCAAAACAAGTACATGCTCGAGCATCATTGAGTAACTCCTTATCAATCTTGATTTATTTCAATATTAACAAAAATATAATTCACTCGAATATAACAAACAAATACAGAGCAAAGAAGTATGTTAGTAATAGATTGACATTTATATTTTATATTATTATACATCAATTAAAATAGAATTGAATGAAAATTCATACGATAAAAGAGAAATAGAATAAAGTTTGATTTGGCGTAACGCTTTTAAAAATTTTAATCCTATTGGCGGGCCACGGAAATTGCACCTATCAAAGCAACCAAAAGAATTATTGAAATGAGTTCAAATGGGAGAAAAAAATCTGTTGATAAATGAATTCCAATTTGTTGACTATTATTTATCAAATCTTGTTCTATAATCTGGTTGAATTTTGTAGTCCAAATAATTCCGTACCATGACGTATTTAAAATAGTAGTAATTAATAAAACAAAAATACTGGTACAAACTAACAAAGTAATTCCGTCTCCAAGAGTCCAAAGACGAAAATTTTTGTCATATTCTAACCCGGCGATGAACATTACAGCAAATATGATTAAAACGTTTATAGCTCCTACGTAAATAAGGAGTTGCGCAGAAGCTACAAACTGAGAGTTTGCTAGAATATAGAATAAAGATATACAAACAAGAACCAATCCCAACGAAAAGGCAGAAAAAATGGGATTGGTAAATAATATCACCCCTAGGCCTCCTAATATAAGACCTGATCCCAGAAAGACTAAAAGAAAATCATGTATTGGTCCAGGTAAACCCATTCGATGAAAAAAAGATATAAAAAATCAGACTCTTTCATGATCTTATTGAACTGACCAGGATAAAATAAATTTAAATTTATTTATTTAAGACACGTTTCTAGTTGAATGCGATTCTAATGGGTGCGAATTGATGTAGGTACAGCTAGTGTACAAACCATATTCTTTATCTGAAAGGCTAGCTCGAATCTAGTTGAAATCATTACATTAAAAAAGTCCAAGTAAATCGGCAATTTTCATGAACCAATCGGATCAATTGGTGTTATTTTGAATTTAGTTATTCACAAAGAAAAACCTGTTAAATTTATATACAACCTTAGTTTAGTAATAAAAAAGAGTTCTTGAATTTATCAAGGTATTTATTTTTTATTGAATTGAGGCCAATTCAAGATAGTTCGAGTTGTGTAATCGTCAATTGTGGATATTGGTAAACGGCCTAAAGCAATTTGATTATAATTTAATTCATGACGATCATATGTAGAAAGCTCATATTCTTCAGTCATTGATAAACAATTTGTTGGACAATACTCAACGCAATTACCGCAAAATATACAGATTCCGAAATCAATACTGTAATTAAGCAAACGTTTCTTTCGAATATTAGTTTCCAATTTCCAATCTACAACAGGTAGATCTATAGGACATACACGAACACATACCTCACAAGCAATGCATTTATCGAATTCAAAGTGGATTCGACCGCGAAAACGTTCTGATGTGATCAATTTTTCATAAGGGTATTGAATAGTTACAGGTAAACGATTCGCATGGGATAAGGTAATCAGAAAACCTTGACCAATGTACCTAGCCGCCCGTACTGTTTGTTGACCATAATTCAGGAACCCAGTTAGCATAGGGAACATATCCTAAATATCGATAATTTTTTTTTCTTTTTCTTGTTTGGGACAAATTATTAATCTAGTTACTAGTTAATATAAAATATTCCATATTGCTTATGTTATAGTGAAAGAAGTTGGGAAGAAGTTGTTAATAATAAATTACCTAAAGAAATAGGTAAAAGAAATTTCCATCCAAGATTTAATAATTGGTCCATTCTCAGTCTAGGTAAGGTCCATCTTGTTGTGATAGAAATGAACAATAACAAAAAAGTTTTTACTAGTGTAATGAAAATACCAATTGTTGTTTCAAAGACCCCATCCCTTGCATTTATTCCAAATAGGTCAGGAACGGAGATGTACGGAATAGATAAATTCCAGCCTCCCAAGTAAAGAATTGTTACAAATAATGAAGAAACTAGTAGATTTAGATAGGAAGCAACATAAAATAAACCAAATTTAATACCTGAATATTCTGTTTGATAACCTGCTACTAATTCTTCCTCCGCTTCTGGTAAATCAAAAGGCAATCTTTCACATTCGGCTAGAGAAGAAATTATAAAAACGAGAAATCCTATAGGTTGACGCCACAAATTCCACCCCCACAAACCATATTTAGACTGTGCTTCAACTATATCAACTGTACTTAAACTGTTAGATAATTCTAGTCGGTGATAAGATCACAGTTATCATCGCTATTACAGAACCGTACATGAAATTTTAACCTCATACGGCTCCTCGAGGGTCACACATAAATCTAAAGACTGCTTCGATATTCTTTAATCTTTAAATTTTTGTAGGATAGATAGAGTCAAAAGTAATCGAAAGGTCCCGAATTAGATCAACGGAATTCTGTCTGCTATACTAAAGGGCGTCTGAATTGATCTCATCCTTTACTTTTTTTATAAAAAAATGAAGTAAAGGATTACTTCGTTCCTGATAGTCATTCATTTTTCGGTGGATAGCAGCATACTCTGGATCGGAATTCTGGGGAGTACTACTCGATCATTTCTACAAATTTAAAGCCCCAATTAGTAGTTCTTTTATTATGTGATGTGGAATTTTTTCCGATAACGTATAAAATCTCTATTACTAATCCTTTGTGTACCTTGGTGTTCCTAACCATCCACTCAGTCTTGCTCAATCTTTTCGACAATTCGCATCATGTATAGTAATAGATATAAACGATAGCACAAACTCCAAAGAATGGATCTGTTTAACCCGCTTCAAGCCATGATAACTAAGCAACCAGTCTTGGGGTAAATAGTTTTTCTTTACTACTTCTATTTGCTTATATTTACTTTGGCGTAATTCTTGTACATAGGAAATGAGACTCAATCTTTTGACTGCGAATTTCGAAGCTGTTTTCTTTCACTCATATAACTATTTGGTTTAGTTCATCAACCCGAAGGTTGAGTAAAAAAGAAAGTTATCTATTTAATGTATTTTAGTTCATTCTTAGAAAAATATCTAAAAATTTTGTGGAAATTTTATGCCTCAACGAATCGCACGTAGAGATATTGATAACACGGATAGAGTTAATGGTATTTCATAACTAATCGATTGGGCAGCAGCCCGTAGACCGCCTAAAAAGGAATATTTATTATTTGATCCATATCCTGACATAAGAAGTCCAATGGGAGCAACACTTGAAATGGCAATCCATAAAAAAACACCATTACTGAGATCGACTAGAATAAGTTGATAGCTAAAAGGAATTACTGAATAACTTAGTAGAATTGATATGACTGCTATCGAGGGTCCCACACTAAATAAACTCCTATCACCTCTTGATGGAAGAAGGTTCTCTTTGAAAAGTAGTTTTGTTCCATCTGCTAGAGCTTGAAGAATTCCTAAGGGGCCGGCATATTCAGGTCCAATACGTTGTTGTATCCCTGCGGATATTTCTCTTTCTAACCACACAATAACTAGTACACCTATTGTGATTCCCAAAATAAGAATCAAAATAGGTACAAGCATCCATATAGCCCCATAGACTTCTTTTAAGGATTCCAAAATAGAAAAAGAATTGATAGCGTGTACTCCTGTTGTATCAATTATCATTTCAACGATCAATTTCTCCCATAATGATATCTATGCTACCTAGTATTGTCATAATATCAGCCAATTTCATTCCTTTAACTAACTGAGGAAGAATTTGCAAATTGATAAAACCCGGCGGGCGTATTTTCCATCTCCATGGAAAAGCACTCTGATCTCCTATCAAATAAATTCCCAATTCGCCCTTTGGCGCTTCGACTCTTACATAAAGCTCTTGTCTCGATAACTCAAGTGTGGGAGCCGGTTTTTTACTAATGAATCGATATTCAAAATTATTCCACTCAGGATCTTTTACTCTATTAAAGCGTCGGATTTCTAAATTCTCATAGGGCCCCCCCGGAATTCCTTCTAGAGCTTGCTGAATAATTTTGACAGATTCCACCATTTCGCCAATTCGGATTAAATAACGAGCTAACGAATCGCCCTCCTTCTGCCATTGAACTTCCCAATTTAATTCTTCATAACATTCATAATGATCAACTTTACGAAGATCCCATTGTATTCCGGACGCCCGTAACATTGGTCCTGACAACCCCCAATTTATGGCCTCTTCTCCACCAATAATACCCACCCCTTCAACGCGTTCTAAAAAAATAGGATTTCGCGTAATAAGCTTTTGATATTCAGCAATTGCTGTTAAAAAATACTCACAGAAATCCAAGCATTTATCTATCCAGCCATAAGGTAAATCGGCAGCGACTCCTCCGATACGAAAATAATTATGCATCATTCTCATGCCAGTGGCAGCTTCGAATAGATCATATATCAATTCTCTTTCTCTAAAAATGTAGAAGAAGGGGGTCTGTGCGCCAATATCCGCCATAAAAGGCCCAAGCCATAATAAATGAGAAGCTATACGGCTCAATTCCAACATAATAACTCGGATATAACTAGCCCTTTTGGGTACTTGAATATTTCCTAATTGTTCTGGTGCATTTATAGTTATTGCTTCTGTAAACATAGTAGCTAAATAATCCCAACGTGTTACATAAGGCAAATATTGTATAATTGTTCGGTTTTCCGCAATTTTTTCCATCCCTCTGTGCAAATAACCTACTATTGGTTCACAGTCAATAACATCTTCGCCATCTAAAGTAACAATTAGTCGAAGAACGCCATGCATTGATGGGTGGTGAGGCCCCATATTGACTATCATTAGATCTTTTCTTGTAACTGGTCCAGTCATAAGTTTTTTCTGTATTTCTTCTTTCATGAATTACTGAAAACGAAAAGAAGGTCATCAAAATTGAAGATCGAATAAATCAAAGAGAATAATTGTTCAAATTAACGTTTTTTTATCGCTCGAATATTCAATTGACTGATTAATTCATTATAACGTATTCTATTTTTTATTAAAAAATAAGCCAGAAGTCGTTGACGTTTTCCCAAAATTTTTCGTAGACCTCTCTGAGATGAATAGTCTTTTTTGTGTAATTCCAAATGTGAGCTAAGTCTTCGTATCTTATTAGTGAAACAGAATACTTGAAATTCAACAGAGCCCTTCTTTTCTTCTTGTAAAATAACTGACATGAATTAATTTCCTCCTATCTTTTTTTGTATTTATTCTATGCGTCAATTTTTTTATTAATTTACTATTTTTATTTTACGAATATGAATTTTACTGATCAGTAATAATAATGCGAGGTATTTTGATCTGGTATACACAAGAATCAATCCGAATTTACTTATTGATTCATTTTATGATCTAATTGATACGTCATTGAATTAGTATTCATGTATCAAAAAAGGATGTAAGACAAGGCATGTGCGCAGCTATTTATCCACCCGATATATATCGTAGGGGAAGACAATTGTATCATCAATCAATTTGCAATCGTGGATACATATGTATCCTTAACATACTGAAACGACTACCATTATTAGTATCAAACCAATAGCGATTCATACAAGCTAAATCTTCTAATCGATAATTGGGCCAAAGAAAGAATTTTAATTTAATTAATTTCATTTTATCTCTATCAAGATCTTTGCTTTCATCCACAAATTGACCACAGGTTTTTACCTTGTTCCCATTGCAAAATACTGCATTTTTATCCACACAATTACTATTCCTTGAATTGAAACAACTTAGAATTCTCAATTCTCTACGCCGTCTAGACGATAAAATATTTTCAGGAACAAGCAAATCATAATGATTTTTTTTTCTATTTTTCGTCATCATTTGATGTCTTGCAATCGATTCCTCAAAATGATTCTTATCCATATTTTCTCTGTATCTTTTTTGATTCTTTTTTTGTTTAATCTCATGAACCAAAGAAATCCTTATGGTTTGATACATAATAAATTCTACATTATGTTTTACAGGTATACGAACTGGTTCGATAATAAATATTCCCTCTTTTAGGATTTTTGAAAGATTAAAATCCCGGATTAGCATTGGATCCAGAGTTAACTCCTCCTTCTTAATAAAGCCGAAACCAAACTTTGTTGTCATTCTGCTTTCCTTTTCCCATTCAAGTACGGACAGCGCATAATCGAATAATTCCATAGTCAAAGGGCTCAGCAGCCATTTCAATTGCAAAGCAAAAGATCCTTTCATGAACGCATCTAAGTCTATTTCCCAAGTCCAAATGCTTTTGGGTTGATTTTTCGTTCTACCCATTTTCATATCTGATTTCGTATAAAGTTCTTCCATATATTTTTGTTGGTTTGAGAAAACAGATTCAGGGTTCCCTCGGTTTTGGGCATCTGATGCGAGATCTCTTTGACCTATGATTTTTTTTTCTTCTTGATTCTCTAATTCAAAATATTGGTTTTCTTTTTCATTTGATAGTATAAGATCCCCTTTTTTATTTTTAGTGATATTTTTATTTTGACTAACATCTTCATTAAAATTAAAAATAAGTGAACGAATTGGTATAAACCCGGGTTTCATTTTATATACATTAAAAAATAACTCAAATTGTGGGAATAACCAAGGTATCGGCTTCGATACAGGACGATTTAGTCTTTCTTCATTCATTCCCATCCAATCAAAAAAAGAAAAGAAACCCTTTTGATTGGATGGGTTGATTTCTTTATCTTTATTAATTTTGAGATAAAAAAGACCTTTCGTATCAAAAAATTTTCTATCTGGATTTTTTATATACATAAAATAATCTTTTCTTATAAAATTAGTAATAGGGATACTCCCCCCCATATCAACAAATTTCGGTTTATGTATGTTGTAATTATATGAGTCCTTCTTATCTTCATAATAAATCGATTGATATGCTAAAAGATCATATCTATACATTTTTTGAAAACGATCATTTTTATTTAGCAATAACGAAACCTTTTCCTCTCTTTCAGATGAATCCCGTTTGATTAAATTTTTATTTTCAACCCTACAATGTTGATTGACTCTATTTCGCCATTTTTGCGGTACTAATTTAGACCATTTTAGCTCAGATAAATCGTATGGATAATGACTCTTTAACCAATTTTTCCATTGATTCATTCCAGAATTCTGAAGTTTCTTATGCTTTAATTCGGAAGAAATTATTCCTTGTCTTCGAAAATAATCTTTTATTTCATTCTTAAGAAATAAAGATGCTCCGTCATATTGAAAGACAGATCTTAACTTATACAAGTTAATAACCTGGGTTTGTGATAATTTGTAAAATACATAGGCCTGTGACACGAGGGATAATTTAAAAGAAACCTCCGACTTCGTCTGAATCTTATGACGAATACGAGAAGGTGAAAGTTTTTTTTGTATAGTTGAAATACGCTCAATTATCTTTTTCTCTTTTGTATCAAAAAAATCTTTTTTTTGAAATTTACTAAAAAGTTTTATAATGATCATGGGCCTATAAAGACTATTAGTAAGACGATTAATGATATATGGAAAGCTCTCTAGAAGGATATCCGTGTATATCCTTTCCACGATCCATTTTCTAAAATAATGTGATTTACGGATTAATCGATCATTTCTTCTTTTTAATATCTGAAAAATATTTTTTAGTGATGCTAATTTTTGAGCACCATAACTTGTTTTGTTAGGACTAATATTTATCTTTAGAGTTCGAAATCCATTTTTCTTGTCTTTTGTAATTCTTTCTATTTGATTTCTGATTGTGCTTGTTCTATCAGTCAGATCTTTCATTTTTCTTTCTGTCAGTGAATAATTTGTCCAATCCATAGATCGGGTTTGAATGGATGATTCATGAATAATCTGATTATTGATTATAGAATCTTTTTTTATTTCACTCGAATCCTCTCTCAATTTTTTTTGTTCTTTTTGGACCTTTAGAAACAAGAATTTTGTTCTTTCTTTGAAACTTTTTAGAACTCGAAAACTCCATTTTATAATTGTTTTTTGGAGTTTTTTCAAAGGGGGTCCAAAATAATAACAAAACAAAATACCAAGTCCTACGAGAGGAGAACCAAAAGGACGGTCAGTTTCCAGTCCCCAAATCGTTAAAAAAGCAGCAGGACTTTCCTGCTTTGGATTTGGATCCCTACGAGAAGGTCGTATCTTAGATCGGTGCCAAGGTTTCAGACGGAAAGGAAATCGTATCATTATTTGTATACCCTCTGTAGCCCAGTTTGGAGGAAAAATTCCGTTTCTTCCTGGTTCTAGTACTGGCATACCATTATAGGTGCATATAACATACACTTCTCTATTCATCTCCCTTATATCCTGCTCCCACTCGGACTCTTGGCGTAATAAGAAACGGACAATATTTTTAGCTAGTATCAATGAAGGTAATACAATAGATTGTCTAAGCCTCGACTGAATTAGTAAAATAAAAGCTCTTATTCCATGAGCATAAATAAGGATATCATAGAGGTCTGATATTTTTTCTCGTGTCCTTTCTATTCGTTGCATTTCCGTCTGCCCGTCCCGCCCCTTTTCCATTTCATTGACTTCTTTTTGAATTTCTTCGTAGCTTTTGTTTTCCTCCATGTACATTTTTTTTTTTTTTTTCAACCTCTTTGTTCTTTTTGCTACGCTTCCTTTTATACCCTTTCTAAAAATGTCTTGTATTAGGTCGGAAATCTCAATTACTGATAATATGAATGGTTCGAAAAGAACATCCCAATAAAACCCTACTCTGTCGAAAAAAAGTGGGGAATACGGATATAAGAAAAACATTTTCCCCGTAAGGGTTTTACGTCTTTGAACACGCATAGAACCTGTGATTATGTCTCGCCGAAAATCCGCTTCATAGGGATAATCTATCATATCCACTTCTTCTATTTCATCAGGCTTCGTCATAGCTTTGATACTAGGGTCGGCATTCTCTGGACCCTGCGTAAAAAGAACTATACGTTTCGCTTTCCTCGAGCGAATTTGATGATCTACTATCCACTCTTCCCCCTCTTCCGTTGTTGCAGTTT